TTTTCTTGGGCCTTTTAATTTAGAAGGACAAGAACCCGCGGAGGCCCAAGAAACCACCCGACCTCGTACATCTGTAACAGTTACAATGGTATTGTTGAAACTCGCTTGAACATGAATAACTCCTTTTGGTATTCTACGTCCATTTTTACGTGAACCAATTCTTGGTATGGGTTTTGTCATATTTTATTATCTCATAAATATGAGTCAGAAATATACAGAAATATACGGAGATATCTATCTCATGCTAAAACGGATCCTTTCTTTTTTTTTTACAAAAATCCTTCCTTTAGTTTATAAAGTTCTTTTTTAGAAAGATTACCCTTGTCTTTGTTTATGTCTCGGATTGGAACAAATAACTATAATCCGTCCACGCCTGCGGATCAGTCTACATTTTTCACAAATTTTACGAACAGAAGCCCTTATTTTCATATTTAGAATTCCTTACCTTAATTCTGAATCTACTCCTTGAAAAAAAAAATAATAATAATAATAAATTTATTGGTTTTGTAACGTCGAATTGTATCCCCACGAAAGGAATATTTAAAGCATCACCTAATCGTTCAAATCTTTCTTGCGAAGTCTATAAATTATATATACGTCCTCTGGTTGAATCATAAGGACTTACTTCGATTTTCACTCTATCTCCTGGTAGTATCCGTCGCCGGATCTTCCCTGAAACATACTCCAGAATTGGATCTTCATTATCTAAACAGACTTGGAACATGCCGTTTGGAGTTGATTCAGTAATTAAACCTTCATGAATCAATTTTTGTTCTTTCATTCCAGGTAACCCCCCTGAAGTATCAACTAATAAACTAATAGAGGAAGGGTTATATAACTAACTTTTCCTCTCTATTTCACAAATAAATGGAAAGGAAGTTAGAGATAAAATTAGGATACCCGAGGGGGAGGATCAACATATATAACACAAAAGTTCTCCCCCAATTCTTTCTAGTCGAGCTTCTCGATCTGTCATTATACCCCGAGAAGTAGAAAGAATTACAATCCCCATTCCGCCTAAAATCTTAGGAATTCGTTGATAGTTGGAATAGATTCGTAGACCGGGTCGGCTGATACGCTTGAAAATAGTTCTATATGTCCCTTTTCTAGTCCTTCTATGTCGCAGGGTTGAAACCAAGAAATATTTGTGACCTTCTTGATGTTTCCGAACGTTTTCAATAAAACCCTCTTGTAGAAGTATTTTCACAATGTTTTCGGCGATATTAGTAGATGCTATTCGAACCGTTCCTTTTTTATCCATGTCAGCATTTCTTATCGAAGTTATTATATTGGCAATAGTATCCTTACCCATGAAGAACTATAATTATTGTTACCTCCTAATTTTGATATAATCAACATGTTTTTTCTTTCTTTTATTTTCATTTATATATTATTCACATTTTTATAAAGTTTATAAAGTATATGCGTGAGACACAATCTATTAATTGATCTATTTCAGATACCCTACTAGATCCTAGTCTAATCCACTAGTATTTATAATACCTCGGGAGCTAATGAAACTATTTTAGTAAAATTAAACTGTCTCAATTCCTGAGCGATCGCACCAAAAACTCGAGTTCCTTTTGGATTTCCTTTTTGATCAATAACAACTGCGGCATTGTCATCATATCGTATTATCATACCGTCGTCACGTTTGAGTTCTTTACATGTACGTACAATTACAGCCCTAATTACTTCTGATCTTTCTAGAGGCATATTGGGTACTGCTTCTTTGATTACAGCAACAATAACGTCACCAATATGAGCATATCGGTGATTACCAGCTCCTATGATTCGAATACACATCAATTTTCGAGCTCCGCTGTTATCCGCTACATTCAAAAGGGTCTGAGGTTGAATCATATCATTTTTATTTTAATCTGTTATTTCAATACAAAGAATGAAGGAAAAAAAAAAAAGAAATATTATCTGTCCAGAAATAAATAAACTTGCGTTTTTCATCCTCAATACCTTTTTGTCTACTTCTATACCCCTATCCTGCAATAATGAATTGAGTTTGTATAGGCATCTTGCACGCAGCTATTTCAATAGCTGCTCTGGCTACGGTTTCCGAGATTCCGCCCATTTCATAAAGTATTCGACCCGGTTTAACAACAGATACCCAATATTCAGGGGATCCCTTCCCCGAACCCATACGTGTTTCCGTAGGTCTGACTGTAACAGGTTTGTCGGGAAATATGCGTACCCATATTTTTCCACCACGACGCACATATCGTGTCATTGCTCTCCGTCCTGCTTCTATTTGTCTAGCCGTGATCCAAGCGGGTTCAAGTGCCTGAAGAGCATATCGGCCGAAGCAAATATGTTTGCCTCGACAAGATACTCCCTTCATTCTTCCTCTATGTTGTTTACGAAATCTGGTTCTTTTGGGGTTATAGTTGATGGTTGTTTCTTAATTCCATCTCTACTGCAGAACCGGACATGAGAGTTTCTTCTCATCCAGCTCCTCGCGAATGAAATGATTCAATGCTATTCCAGATACACATGTATCTAATAAATAATACACTTAGTAATAGAGTAATGGGATTTTTTGATATTTCATTTGTTATTGTTATATAGTAAGCTGTATATACAAGATATACAGTCGAACGTATATCTTTTTTTTTATGTATATTTATAGATAATTATTATTTTTACTCCTATCAATCACACCAAAATATATTAATTTTTAATTTCATATATTAATTTAATCCAATACCAATATACCAATAAATAAAGGTTCGCGGGCGAATATTGACTCTTTCTTTATTTATTCGTCGGGTTAATCCACCGCGGCCATTTAGAATAAATCAATTTGTTCTTGGTTCGTTCCGCCATCCCACCCAATGAATCATTAGGATTCGTTTTCAATAGAATCCTATACAATCACGGGTTCTGTCGTTCCCATAGCTTCGCCATTAATGGTTAGGCCTGAATTCTGCAATGGAGCCCCCCAAAAAATTTGTTCCCGTGCGGATCAATCTCCTCAGTTTCTATTAACCCCGGGCTCTTTATTATTTTATTTATATCAGTATTGATGCTTTATCACACTGCCTTTTATGAGATGATTCATAGACCATACATATTGGAATCATATATCATTGATATTTTTGTTCTCTCTTTCTATCATCTTCTATTTATCCACATCCCTCCATTTTTGTTTCACAACCGAGAATCAGATTTTTCTATATAAATATAAATGGAAATGGAAAAATTTTCAGTTGCTACAACTATATGATCGATCCAGTCATATAGTGACTGTTTCTTGGAATCTCGACAATACGAAGCAATAAGTTGGTTATTAGTTTATATAGTTACTAAGTTCATAATACATAGTAGGGGTCGGTCAATTCTTTTTGTTTTTTGAATCCCAACTAGCAACTCTAAATAAAAAAACTAACGAATCACACACTAAGCATAGCAATTAATTATACTAAATATAAATGATCAATCTAATTTTTATTCAACCTTATAGAATTGTTAATCTTTCTTTGATTTAATGGAAAAAGAATGAAACAGTTTGTAATTTTGTCTTCTATCACTGAACCAAATAGAAAGATAAATAAAGGTCCATTAGTCTTCGTCTACAAATATCCAAATTTTTATGCCTAATACTCCATAGATAGTTCGAATTGGATAGGAACAATAATCAATTTTAGCGCGAATTGTTTGTAGGGGAACCCTACCTTCTCTGATCCATTCGACACGCGCAATTTCTTTTCCGTCGATACGCCCTGCGATTTGCACTTGAATTCCTTTTGTATCTGCTTGTTCAGTTAATTCAATAGCTTTTTTCATTGCCTTTCGAAACGAAACTCTACTTTTTAATTGTAAAGCTATATATTCCGCAAGAATATTAGGTTGGCCATAAGGTTTTTCAACTTTTGTAATAGCAATGTTGAATCTTCGGTTCACAGAATGAAATTCCTTTTGTACATTCATCTGTAATTCTTCCATTCCTCGCGTTTGGCCCTCTATTAATAAATTTTGGAATCCAATATATATTATTACTTGGGTCAAATCGATTCTTTTTTTAATTCCTATACGTGCAATTCCTTCGAAACCCAAAGATGTTTTCTTATTTTTTTGTACATATTTCTTGATACAATTCCTTATTTTTTCATCTTCCTTTAGTCCCTCATAAAAATATTTTGGTTGTTCGAACCAAAAGGAATGATGATTTTGGTTTGTACCGAGTCTGAAACCAAGTGGATTTATTTTTTGTCCCATATTTTTATTTTATATTTTTATACCATTTATAGGTAATATAAGCACTTATAATTATAAATTTATAAATGATTTTCTTCTATCCTTCAATACAATTTTGATATGACAAGTGGATCTTTTTATCGGATAACTCCGTCCTCGAGCTCTAGGTCTTAACTTTTTCACAATAGCACCCCCATTGACTTCAGCTTGACTAATAAATAAATTCACTTCCTTCAAGCCCAGGTTATGAGTAGCGTTTGATGCTGCAGAATAAACCAATTTCAAAATGGGATAAGATGCCCAATAAGGCATGAGTTCCAGTATCATAAGTGTGTCCGCATAGGAACGCCCGCGAATCTGATCAATTACTCTTCGTGCTTTGAAAACAGACATACATATATGTTGAGCTAAAACTTTTACTTCTGTACTCGAACGCGAGTTCTTTCTCCTTATCATAAGGTTATCCCCCACCAATGAATAAAAAGTGCCTTCTTTATCTACTTACTTTATTTTCTATTTTGAATTTTAGATTATATAAATTCAATTAACGACGAGATTGATTATCGTTCCTTGCATGTCTTGCGAAAGTTAGAGTAGGCGCGAATTCTCCCAATTTATGACCTACCATATGATCTGTTATATAAATAGGTAAATGTTCCTTTCCATTATGAATAGCGATTGTATGGCCAATCATTGTGGGTATAATGGTAGATGCCCTAGACCAAGTTACTATAATTTCTTTCTCCTCCCTCATGTTGAGTTTTTCCATTTTTCCCGATAAATGATTAGCT